GCTAGCGTAGCTTAATACAAAGCATAACACTGAAGATGTTAAGATGGGCCCTAAGAAGCCCCGCACGCACAAAGGCATGGTCCTGACCTTACTATTAGCTTTAACCCAACTTACACATGCAAGTCTCCGCAGTCCCGTGAGTATGCCCTCAATCCCCCGCCCGGGGACAAGGAGCGGGCATCAGGCACAAACCCTTAGCCCAAGACGCCTAGCCAAGCCACACCCCCAAGGGAATTCAGCAGTGATAAACATTAAGCCATAAGTGAAAACTTGACTCAGTCAGGGTTTAAAGGGCCGGTAAAACTCGTGCCAGCCACCGCGGTTAAACGAGAGGCCCTAGTTAATAGTGCTACGGCGTAAAGGGTGGTTAAGGAGAACAGCTAATAAAGCCAAATGGCCCTTTGGCCGTCATACGTTTCTAGGTGTCCGAAGCCCAATCACACGAAAGTAGCTTTAACAAACCCGCCTGACCCCACGAAAGCTGAGGAACAAACTGGGATTAGATACCCCACTATGCTCAGCCATAAACCTAGACGTTCAACTACAATTAAACGTCCGCCAGGGTACTACGAGCATCAGCTTGAAACCCAAAGGACCTGACGGTGCCTTAGACCCCCCTAGAGGAGCCTGTTCTAGAACCGATAACCCCCGTTAAACCTCACCACTTCTAGCCACCCCAGCCTATATACCGCCGTCGCCAGCTTACCCTGTGAAGGCAATAAAAGTAAGCAAAATGGGCAAAACCCAGAACGTCAGGTCGAGGTGTAGCGTACGAAGTGGGAAGAAATGGGCTACATTTTCTATACATAGAACACTACGGATATGCAACATGAAATAGTGCTTGAAGGAGGATTTAGTAGTAAAAAGGAAGCAGAGTGTCCTTTTGAACCCGGCTCTAAGACGCGTACACACCGCCCGTCACTCTCCCCTGTCAAAACGCAATAAATATACCTAATACCAAAGCAATGACAAGGGGAGGCAAGTCGTAACATGGTAAGTGTACCGGAAGGTGCACTTGGATTAAACCCAGGACGTGGCTGAGTTAGCTAAGCACCTCACTTACACCGAGAAGACATCCATGCAAATTGGATCGTCCTGAGCCAAACAGCTAGCTTAACCACTAAATATTAACCCAACAATGTTTATAATAAAACATGACCTAACACAAAAAACTAAACCATTTTTTTACCTAAGTATGGGAGACAGAAAAGGTTCAACCTTTAAAGCCATAGAAAAAGTACCGCAAGGGAAAGCTGAAAGAGAAATGAAATAACCTATATAAGCACTAAAAAACAAAGATTAAATCTTGTACCTTTTGCATCATGATTTAGCCAGTACCCCCAAGCAAAGAGACCTTTAGTTTGAAACCCCGAAACCAGGTGAGCTACCCCGAGACAGCCTATTTAACTTAGGGCTAACCCGTCTCTGTGGCAAAAGAGTGGGAAGAGCTCCGGGTAGAAGTGACAGACCTACCGAACCTGGTGATAGCTGGTTGCCTGAGAAATGGATATAAGTTCAGCCCCGCGCACCCCAAACCAAAAACTTACCACCTAAGATTATAGGGAAATGTACGAGAGTTAGTTAAAGGGGGTACAGCCCCTCTAACAAAGGACACAACCTTAACAGAAGGATAAAGATCACAATATTCAAAACATCACTGTTCTAGTGGGCCTAAAAGCAGCCATCTAAACAGAAAGCGTTAAAGCTCAGACAGAAAAAAGTTTATTATACTGACAAAAAATCTTACTCCCCTAAAAATATCAGGCTATTCCATGCCCCCATGGAAGAAATTATGCTAAAATGAGTAACAAGAAGATTTGTTCTTCTCCTAGCACAAGTGTAGACCAGATCGGACAAGCCACTGGAAATTAACGAACCCAAATCAAGAGAGTAATGTGAACAATAAAAAAACCAAGAAAACCCCACAACCAAGTAATCGTTAACCCCACACTGGAGTGCTTTATTAAAGGAAAGACTAAAAGAAAGGGAAGGAACTCGGCAAACACAAGCCTCGCCTGTTTACCAAAAACATCGCCTCCTGCAACTAAATTAAGTATAGGAGGTCCAGCCTGCCCAGTGACTACGGGTTCAACGGCCGCGGTATTTTGACCGTGCAAAGGTAGCGCAATCACTTGTCTTTTAAATAGAGACCTGTATGAATGGCCAAACGAGGGCTTAACTGTCTCCCCCTTCCAGTCAGTGAAATTGATCTATCCGTGCAGAAGCGGGTATAAATATACAAGACGAGAAGACCCTTTGGAGCTTAAGGTACAAAATTCAACCACGTCAAGCAACTCAACAAAAAGCAAGAACTTAATGGATCATGAAATTTTACCTTCGGTTGGGGCGACCGCGGAGGAAAAACCAGCCTCCGAGTGGAATGGGCTAAACCCCTAAAACCAAGAGATACATCTCTAAGCCGCAGAATATCTGACCAAAAATGATCCGGCCACATAGCCGATCAACGAACCAAGTTACCCTAGGGATAACAGCGCAATCCTCTCCCAGAGTCCATATCGACGAGGGGGTTTACGACCTCGATGTTGGATCAGGACATCCTAATGGTGCAGCCGCTATTAAGGGTTCGTTTGTTCAACGATTAAAGTCCTACGTGATCTGAGTTCAGACCGGAGTAATCCAGGTCAGTTTCTATCTGTAACGCTACTTTTCCTAGTACGAAAGGATCGGAAAAGAGGGGCCTATACTTAAAGCACGCCCCACCCCTAATTAATGAAAACAAATAAATTAAATAAAGGGAGGGCCAAAACCCCTGCCGCCCAAAATAAGGGCATACTGGGGTGGCAGAGCATGGTAAATTGCGAAAGGCCTAAGCCCTTTAAACCAGAGGTTCAAATCCTCTTCCCAGTTTATGCTAAACACTTTAATGAACCACTTAATTAACCCCCTAGCCTATATTGTACCAGTCTTACTAGCAGTAGCCTTCCTAACCCTAATTGAACGAAAAGTTCTAGGGTACATGCAACTACGAAAAGGACCCAATGTAGTAGGACCTTATGGGCTACTACAGCCCATCGCTGACGGCATTAAACTATTTATTAAAGAACCCGTCCGCCCCTCTACATCGTCCCCCTTTTTATTTCTAGCAACCCCTATTCTTGCACTGACTCTAGCCATGACACTATGAGCACCGATACCTATACCATACCCAGTAGTTGACCTCAACCTCGGAGTCCTATTTATTCTAGCCCTATCAAGCCTTGCAGTTTATTCAATTTTAGGGTCAGGATGAGCATCAAATTCAAAATATGCCCTAATTGGAGCCCTACGGGCTGTAGCCCAAACAATCTCTTATGAAGTAAGCCTAGGGCTTATTTTACTATCAGTAATCATTTTTTCAGGGGGCTACACCCTCCAAACATTTAATACAGCTCAAGAAAGCATTTGATTGTTAGCCCCCGCATGACCTCTAGCCGCAATATGGTACATTTCAACCCTGGCCGAAACAAACCGAGCACCCTTTGATTTAACAGAAGGAGAATCAGAACTGGTGTCAGGTTTTAATGTAGAGTATGCTGGAGGCCCCTTTGCCCTATTTTTTCTAGCCGAATACGCAAATATTTTACTAATAAATACCCTATCAGCTGTTCTATTTTTAGGTACAACCCATTTACCAAATATACCTGAACTAACAACAATTAGCCTCATAACTAAAGCTGCACTATTGTCAATTATGTTTCTGTGAGTGCGAGCCTCCTACCCACGATTCCGTTATGACCAACTTATACACCTAGTGTGAAAAAACTTCCTCCCCCTAACACTAGCCCTCGTACTATGACACATCGCCCTACCAATTGCACTAGCAGGCCTCCCCCCACAACTATAACCCAGGAACTGTGCCCGAACGTCTAGGGACCACTTTGATAGAGTGGCTTATAGGGGTTAAAATCCCCTCAGTTCTTAGAAAGAAGGGGGTTGAACCCATGCCCAAGAGATCAAAACTCTTAGTGCTTCCTTTACACCACTTTCTAAGATGGGGTCAGCTAATTAAGCTTTCGGGCCCATACCCCGAACATGACGGTTAAAGTCCCTCCTCCATCAATGAACCCATACGTACTTATAATTCTATTATCCAGCCCAGGACTGGGAACCACCCTAACCTTCGCCAGCTCCCACTGACTTTTAGCTTGAATGGGATTAGAAATTAATACCCTAGCAATTGTTCCCCTAATAGCACAACACCACCACCCCCGAGCAGTAGAAGCCACCACAAAATATTTTTTAACCCAAGCCACTGCAGCAGCAATAATCCTATTTGCAAGCACAACAAATGCCTGAATTACAGGAGAATGAGATATAAATAATATATCAAACCCCCTCGCCAGCACAATAGTAATAACTGCTTTAGCACTTAAAATTGGACTAGCACCAATGCACTTCTGAATACCAGAAGTACTACAAGGACTAGACCTTTTAACAGGACTAATTTTATCAACCTGACAAAAACTTGCCCCCCTTGCCCTTATTATACAAACATCTCAAGCCATCGACCCACATCTATTGACAGCACTAGGACTTATGTCCACATTAATTGGGGGTTGAGGCGGATTAAACCAAACCCAACTACGAAAAATCCTAGCCTACTCCTCTATTGCACATATAGGCTGAATAATTATTGTTCTTCAATATGCCCCGCAACTAACGCTACTAGCACTAGGAACCTACATTTTTATAACCTCAGCAGCATTCCTAACCCTAAAATTATCATCCATTACAAAAATTAATACTCTCGCAATTACCTGATCAAATAGCCCAATCTTAACAACAACTACTGCCTTGGTGTTATTGTCATTAGGGGGACTACCCCCACTAACAGGATTTATGCCAAAATGACTTATTCTCCAAGAACTAGCAAAACAAGGCCTCCCCCTCACCGCCACAGTCATAGCCCTAGCTGCCCTGCTCAGTCTCTACTTTTACCTCCGACTTTGCTACGCAATAACATTAACTATCTCCCCAAGCACAACCAACTCTATTACCCCCTGACGAACTCAAACAACCCAAACCTCCCTACCGCTAACCATCTCCACCACCATTGCACTGGGACTCTTGCCTGTAACCCCGGCCATTCTTATACTGGCCACCTAAGGGACTTAGGATAACATTAAGACCAAGAGCCTTCAAAGCTCTAAGCAGAAGTGAAAATCTTCTAGTCCCTGGCTAAGACCTACAAGAGTCTATCTTGCATCTCCTGATTGCAAATCAAATGTTTTTATTAAACTAAGGCCTTACTAGATGGGAAGGCCTCGATCCTACAAACTCTTAGTTAACAGCTAAGCGCTCAAACCAGCGAGCATCCATCTACCTTTCCCGCCGTAAGCCAGTAAGGCGGGAAAGCCCCGGTAGACTATTAATCTACGTCTTTGGATTTGCAATCCAACATGTTACTTCACCACGAGGCTGGTGATAGGGAGAGGACTTAAACCTCTGTCTTCGGGGCTACAACCCGCCGCCTAAACGCTCGGCTACCCTACCTGTGGCAATTACACGCTGATTCTTTTCTACAAACCACAAAGACATTGGCACCCTTTATCTTGTATTTGGTGCCTGAGCCGGAATAGTGGGAACTGCTTTAAGCCTCCTTATTCGAGCCGAACTAAGCCAACCTGGGTCACTCCTAGGCGATGATCAAATTTATAATGTTATCGTCACTGCCCACGCCTTTGTAATAATTTTCTTTATAGTAATACCAATCCTCATCGGCGGATTTGGAAACTGACTTGTACCACTAATGATTGGGGCACCAGATATGGCATTCCCACGAATAAATAACATAAGCTTCTGACTTCTACCCCCATCATTTCTCCTACTATTAGCCTCTTCTGGCGTTGAAGCTGGGGCAGGGACAGGGTGAACAGTTTACCCCCCACTTGCAGGCAACCTCGCCCACGCAGGAGCATCAGTAGATTTAACAATTTTTTCACTGCACTTAGCAGGTGTCTCATCAATTTTAGGGGCAATTAATTTCATCACTACAACCATCAATATAAAACCCCCAGCCATCTCACAATACCAAACACCCCTATTTGTCTGATCTGTACTTGTAACAGCCGTACTTCTCCTGCTATCACTACCAGTATTGGCCGCAGGGATTACTATACTTCTAACAGACCGAAATCTCAACACTACATTCTTCGACCCAGCGGGAGGGGGGGACCCAATTCTATATCAACACCTGTTCTGATTCTTCGGCCATCCAGAAGTCTATATTCTCATTTTACCCGGATTTGGCATTATCTCGCACGTAGTAGCCTACTACGCCGGCAAAAAAGAACCATTTGGTTACATAGGGATAGTTTGAGCTATGATAGCCATTGGCCTTCTTGGCTTCATTGTATGAGCCCACCACATGTTTACTGTTGGAATAGACGTAGACACCCGGGCCTACTTCACCTCCGCAACAATAATTATCGCCATTCCAACAGGCGTAAAAGTATTTAGCTGACTCGCTACACTCCATGGAGGGTCCGTCAAATGAGAAACACCAATGCTATGAGCATTGGGGTTCATCTTCCTTTTTACAGTAGGAGGGCTAACAGGAATTGTCTTAGCCAACTCATCACTAGATATTGTACTCCACGACACATACTACGTAGTTGCACATTTCCACTATGTACTATCAATAGGTGCCGTATTCGCTATTATAGCAGCCTTCGTTCACTGATTCCCATTATTTTCAGGGTACACCTTAAACGACACTTGAACAAAAATCCACTTTGGGGTAATATTTATTGGTGTTAACCTGACATTCTTCCCACAACATTTCCTGGGATTAGCAGGAATGCCTCGACGATACTCGGACTACCCCGATGCATACGCCCTGTGAAATACAGTATCATCTATTGGGTCACTAATTTCTTTAGTGGCAGTAATTATGTTCCTATTTATCCTATGAGAAGCCTTCGCCGCCAAACGAGAAGTATCCTCAGTAGAACTAACCATAACAAACGTAGAATGACTTCATGGCTGCCCCCCACCCTACCACACATTTGAAGAGCCAGCCTTTGTCCAAGTTCAATCAAACTAACGAGAAAGGAAGGAATTGAACCCCCATATACTGGTTTCAAGCCAGTAACATGACCACTCTGTCACTTTCTTCTGAAGACATTAGTAAAATGTAAATTACACTACCTTGTCAAGGTAAAATTGCAGGTTAAACCCCTGCATGTCTTAAGCCACAGGCTTAATGGCACATCCCACGCAACTAGGATTCCAAGACGCGGCATCACCCGTTATAGAAGAACTTCTTCACTTCCACGACCACGCTCTAATAATTGTATTTTTAATTAGTACCCTAGTACTTTATATTATTATTGCGATGGTTTCAACCAAACTCACAAACAAATATATCCTAGACTCTCAAGAGATCGAAATCGTATGAACTATTTTACCAGCTGTAATCCTAGTTTTGATTGCCCTCCCATCCCTTCGAATTTTATACCTTATAGACGAAATTAACGACCCCCATCTGACAATTAAAGCAATAGGACATCAATGATACTGAAGCTATGAGTACACAGACTATGAAGATCTGGGCTTTGACTCATATATAATCCCAACTCAAGACCTCACAGCGGGCCAATTCCGACTCCTAGAGACAGACCACCGTATAGTAGTACCAATAGAATCACCAATTCGTGTACTAGTGTCCGCTGAAGACGTACTTCACTCCTGAGCCGTCCCATCCTTAGGTGTAAAAATGGACGCAGTGCCAGGGCGACTAAACCAAACTGCCTTTATCGCCTCCCGCCCTGGCGTGTTTTATGGACAATGTTCTGAAATCTGTGGCGCCAACCACAGCTTCATACCCATCGTGGTCGAAGCCGTCCCGCTAGAACACTTCGAAAGCTGATCCTCATTAATACTAGAAGACGCCTCACTAGGAAGCTAATTATTGGACAAAGCGTTGGCCTTTTAAGCCAAAGTTTGGTGACTACCGACCACCCCTAGTGAAATGCCCCAACTAAACCCAAACCCCTGATTTGCTATTATAGTATTCTCATGAATCATCTTCCTGACTATTATTCCAACTAAAATTTTAAGCCACACAACACCCAACGAACCCGCCCCAATAAACGAAGAAAAACACAAAACTGAGCCCTGAGACTGACCATGATAATAAGCTTTTTTGACCAATTTGCAAGCCCCTCCTTCCTGGGTATCCCACTCATTGCCATTGCAATCGCACTACCTTGAATTTTATTCCCAACACCGCCTTCTCGCTGACTAAACAACCGACTCATTACCCTACAAACATGATTTATCAATCGATTTACTAACCAACTACTTATACCCCTAAACGCCGGGGGGCATAAATGAGCCCTATTATTCGCCTCCTTAATAGTATTCCTAATTACCATCAACATGCTCGGCCTCCTCCCATACACCTTTACCCCAACAACACAACTATCGCTAAATATAGGATTTGCAGTGCCATTATGACTCGCCACAGTAATTATTGGCATGCGAAACCAGCCGACAGTAGCTCTTGGACATCTTCTACCAGAAGGAACTCCTCTCCTCCTAATTCCTGTTCTAATTATTATTGAGACAATCAGCCTATTTATTCGACCACTAGCCTTAGGGGTACGACTCACAGCCAATTTAACTGCAGGCCACCTATTAATTCAACTCATTGCCACAGCCGTATTTGTACTTCTGCCAATAATGCCGACAGTAGCAATCTTGACCGCCACCGTCCTCTTCCTTCTCACGCTTCTAGAAGTGGCTGTAGCAATGATTCAAGCCTACGTATTTGTACTACTCCTCAGCCTGTATTTACAAGAAAACGTTTAATGGCACACCAAGCGCATGCATATCACATGGTTGATCCTAGCCCATGACCACTAACCGGAGCCGTCGGTGCTTTATTAATAACATCCGGCCTAGCAATCTGGTTCCACTTCCACTCAACAACACTCATAACTCTTGGCCTGATCCTTCTTCTTCTTACAATATTCCAATGATGACGTGATATTATTCGGGAAGGAACCTTCCAGGGCCACCACACGCCCCCAGTACAAAAAGGCTTACGTTACGGCATAATTCTATTTATTACCTCAGAGGTATTCTTTTTCCTCGGATTCTTCTGAGCTTTCTACCACTCAAGCCTAGCACCCACACCCGAATTAGGAGGATGCTGACCCCCCGCAGGAATCACCACACTAGACCCCTTTGAAGTCCCCCTTCTCAACACAGCAGTATTACTAGCGTCAGGGGTGACAGTTACATGAGCCCACCATAGCATTATAGAAGGTGAACGAAAACAAGCCATTCAATCCCTTGCACTCACAATTTTGCTAGGGTTCTATTTTACTGCCCTACAAGCCATAGAATACTATGAAGCACCCTTCACAATCGCAGACGGAGTCTACGGCTCTACATTCTTTGTAGCTACAGGGTTCCACGGACTACACGTTATTATTGGGTCAACCTTCTTAGCTGTCTGCCTCATCCGCCAAATCCAATACCATTTTACATCTGAACACCACTTCGGCTTCGAAGCCGCAGCCTGATACTGACATTTTGTTGACGTAGTTTGATTATTCCTCTACGTGTCCATCTACTGATGAGGCTCATATCTTTCTAGTATTAAAGTAAGTACAAGTGACTTCCAATCATTTAGTCTTGGTTAAAGCCCAGGGAAAGATAATGAACTTAATTACAACCATCCTTTTTATTACAGTAGCCCTATCCTCAATTTTGGCAGTTGTATCCTTCTGACTACCCCAAATAAATCCAGACGCAGAAAAACTTTCCCCATACGAATGCGGATTTGACCCACTGGGGTCTGCCCGATTACCCTTCTCCCTACGATTTTTTCTAGTCGCCATCCTATTCCTTTTATTTGACCTAGAAATCGCCCTCCTTCTACCCCTGCCTTGAGGAGACCAACTTCACAACCCCGCAGGAACATTCTTTTGAGCAACCTCAGTTCTAATTTTACTAACCTTAGGATTAATCTATGAATGGACCCAGGGCGGTTTAGAATGAGCAGAATAAGGGAGTTAGTCCAAAATAAGACCTCTGATTTCGGCTCAGAAGATTATGGTTTAAGTCCATAACCCCCTTATGACACCAGTACACTTCAGCTTTAGTTCAGCATTCATCCTAGGATTAATAGGACTAGCATTTCATCGCACCCACCTACTCTCCGCACTTCTGTGCTTAGAGGGAATAATACTGTCACTATTTATTGCATTAGCCCTATGAGCTCTACAATTCGAATCCACAAGCTTCTCCACAGCCCCTATACTTCTACTAGCCTTCTCCGCCTGTGAAGCAAGCACAGGCCTTGCACTCTTAGTAGCCACAGCCCGAACCCACGGAACTGACCGCCTGCAAAACCTCAACCTACTACAATGCTAAAAATCCTAATCCCCACAATTATGCTATTCCCAACAATTTGACTAGTTTCCCCAAAATGGCTATGGACAGCTACAACCACCCACAGCCTATTAATCGCCCTTATTAGCCTTACATGACTAAAGTGAACATCAGAGACCGGATGAGCCGCATCCAACATATACTTGGCCACGGACCCGTTATCAACCCCTCTGCTAGTATTAACATGCTGGCTTCTCCCACTAATAATTCTAGCTAGCCAAAATCATATTAATCCTGAACCCATCAACCGACAACGACTCTACATCACACTTCTCACCTCACTACAGGCCTTCCTAATTATAGCATTTGGTGCCACAGAAATTATTATATTTTATATCATATTTGAAGCCACACTTATTCCAACCCTAATTATTATTACTCGATGGGGAAATCAAACTGAACGACTTAATGCAGGAACCTACTTTCTATTTTACACCCTAGCAGGCTCACTACCGCTTCTAGTTGCACTACTTTTACTTCAACAAACCACAGGAACTTTATCCATACTAGTAATTCAATATTCTCAGCCAATGCTTCTAGACTCCTGAGGCCACAAAATCTGATGGGCAGGTTGTCTAATCGCATTTCTAGTGAAAATACCACTATATGGTGTACACCTGTGACTCCCAAAAGCACACGTAGAAGCCCCCGTCGCAGAATCTATAGTACTAGCAGCGGTACTATTAAAACTCGGAGGATACGGAATGATACGAATAATAATCATGTTAAATCCATTATCAAAAGAACTAATTTACCCATTTATTGTTTTAGCACTTTGAGGAATCATTATAACAGGATCAATTTGCTTACGACAAACAGACCTTAAATCATTAATCGCTTACTCGTCCGTAAGCCATATAGGACTCGTAGCTGGAGGCATCCTAATTCAAACCCCATGAGGATTTTCAGGAGCAATCATCCTAATAATTGCTCACGGATTAGTGTCCTCAATACTATTTTGTTTAGCTAATACAGCCTACGAACGAACACACAGTCGAACCATAATCCTTGCCCGAGGACTACAAATAATCTTCCCACTTACAGCTATATGATGATTTATTGCTAACCTCGCCAACCTAGCACTACCCCCCCTGCCTAATCTAATAGGAGAACTTATAATTATCACAACACTATTTAACTGATCTCCCTGAACCATCGTTCTTACAGGAGCAGGGACATTAATTACAGCAAGCTACTCCCTCTATATGTTCCTCATATCCCAACGAGGCCCGACACCAAGCCACATTATAAAACTACCCCCCTTCCACACTCGAGAGCACCTATTAATAGCCCTTCATTTAATCCCAGTAATTCTCCTCGTAACAAAACCAGAGCTCATGTGAGGCTGATGTTATTAGTAAGTATAGTTTAACTAAAATATTAGATTGTGATTCTAAAGACAGGAGTTAAAATCCCCTTACTCACCAAGGAAGGACAGAAATCAATAAGTACTGCTAATCCTTATGCACCGCGGTTAAAATCCGCGGCTTCCTCACGCTTCTGAAGGATAACAGCTCATCCGTTGGTCTTAGGAACCAGAAACTCTTGGTGCAAATCCAAGTGGAGGCTATGAATTCGGCAACCCTAATTATGTCCTCCTCACTTATTTTAGTCCTTATCGTCCTCCTATTTCCTCTACTGACAACACTAAGTCCAAAGCCACGAAACCAGGAGTGAGCAAACACACACGTTAAAACTGCTATCAGCACCGCATTCTTTATTAGTCTTCTACCACTCATAATTTTCCTTGACCAAGGAATAGAAAGCGTCACTACAAACTGACAATGAATAAACACACACGTATTCGACACAAACATTAGCTTTAAATTCGACCACTACTCCCTCATTTTTACTCCTATTGCCCTGTATGTAACCTGATCAATTTTAGAGTTCGCACTATGGTATATGCACTCTGACCCAAACATAAACCGATTCTTTAAATATCTTCTCCTATTTTTAGTAGCCATAATTACCCTTGTAACAGCTAACAACATATTTCAACTATTTATTGGCTGAGAAGGAGTCGGGATCATATCCTTCTTGCTCATCGGGTGATGATATGGACGAGCAGACGCTAACACAGCAGCTCTCCAAGCTGTAATCTACAACCGAGTAGGAGACATCGGGCTAATCTTAAGTATGGCCTGATTTGCAATAAATCTAAACTCCTGAGAAATTCAACAAATCTTCTTCCTATCAAAAAACTTTGACATAACAATCCCACTAATAGGACTCATTCTTGCAGCAACAGGAAAGTCGGCCCAATTTGGCCTACATCCATGACTCCCTTCTGCCATGGAGGGCCCTACGCCAGTATCCGCCCTACTACATTCTAGCACTATAGTCGTTGCCGGAATCTTCTTACTGATCCGCCTCCACCCCCTCATAGAAAATAATGAAACCGCATTAACAACATGCCTATGCTTAGGAGCCCTCACCACACTATTTACAGCCACTTGCGCCTTAACCCAAAATGATATTAAAAAAATTGTAGCTTTCTCAACATCAAGCCAACTAGGCCTTATAATAGTTACAATTGGACTAAACCAACCACAATTAGCATTCCTACACATCTGCACACATGCCTTCTTCAAAGCCATGCTATTCCTATGCTCTGGGTCGATCATCCACAGCCTCAACGATGAACAAGATATCCGAAAAATGGGGGGTCTCCACAATCTAATACCTGCCACCTCAACCTACCTTACAATCGGCAGCCTAGCACTAACAGGCACCCCCTTCTTAGCCGGGTTCTTCTCAAAAGATGCCATTATTGAAGCCCTAAACACCTCCTACCTTAACGCCTGAGCCCTAACTCTTACATTGGTCGCTACGTCCTTCACCGCTGTCTATAGCTTCCGAGTTGTATACTTTGTAACCATAGGATCTCCTCGGTTCCTCCCCCTCTCCCCCATCAATGAAAACAACCCCATAGTAATCAACCCCATCAAACGACTTGCTTGAGGAAGCATCATTGCAGGACTTATTATCACATCTAACTTCCTACCTTCAAAAACACCCATTATAACAATACCGACAGCCCTAAAATTAGCAGCCCTTGCAGTCACTATTATAGGACTCCTGGTGGCCATAGAACTTACAGCCATGACCAATAAACAAATTAAAATCACCCCCACAATTTCACTTCATAATTTCTCAAACATACTAGGATACTTCCCCGCAATAATCCACCGACTTCCCCCCAAACTTAACCTAACCTTAGGGCAATCAATCGCTACTAAACTTGATCAAACATGACTTGAAATCTCAGGGCCAAAAGGATTAGCTTTTACTCAAATATTAATATCAAAAATTACAAGTGATATACAACGAGGCATAATTAAAACTTACTTAACTATCTTCCTACTAACCCTAGCCCTCGCCACCCTTCTAACGTCCATTTAAACTGCCCGAAGAGTGCCACGACTTAAACCTCGAGTAAGCTCCAACACCACGAGCAATGTTAATAACAATACTCAAGCACAAATAACTAATATTACCCCACCAAAAGAATATATTACAGCCACACCGCTAACATCACCACGCAGCATAGAAAACTCCTTCAACCCATCAATAACTACCCAAGAGCCCTCATATCACCCCCCTCAAAACACCCCCGCCGCCAAAACAACCCCCAATAAATAAATCAGAACATATCCAGCAACAGAACGACTCCCCCAAGCTTCTGGAAAAGGCTCAGCAGCCAAAGCTGCTGAATAAGCAAACACCACAAGCATACCCCCTAAATAAATTAAAAAAAGAACTAAAGACAGAAAAGACCCCCCGCACCCAACTAAAACCCCACACCCAACCCCTGCCGCTACCACCAAGCCTAAAGCAGCAAAATATGGTGTAGGATTAGAAGCAACAGCAATTAAGCCCACAATTAAAGCCACCAACAATATAAACATAAAATAGGTCATAATTCTTGCTTGGATTTTAACCAAGACCAATGACTTGAAGAACCACCGTTGTAGTTCAACTACAAGAACTAATGGCAAGCCTACGAAAAACCCACCCACTCATAAAAATCGCTAACGATGCATTAGTTGACCTACCAACACCGTCTAACATCTCAGTATGATGAAACTTCGGATCCCTCCTAGGATTATGTTTAATCGCACAAATCTTGACAGGATTATTTCTAGCTATACACTACACCTCTGACATTTCTACCGCATTTTCATCAGTAGCCCACATCTGCCGAGACGTGAACTACGGATGATTCATCCGTAATATACATGCTAACGGAGCATCTTTCTTCTTCATTTGCCTCTACATACACATTGCTCGAGGCCTATACTATGGATCATACCTTAACAAAGAGACCTGAAACATTGGAGTAATCCTATTCCTACTAGTCATAATGACGGCTTTCGTTGGCTACGTTCTTCCATGAGGACAAATATCCTTTTGAGGCGCCACAGTTATTACAAACCTATTATCAGCAGTTCCCTACATAGGAGACACCCTCGTCCAATGAATCTGAGGGGGCTTCTCAGTAGACAACGCAACCCTAACACGATTCTTCGCCTTTCACTTCCTTCTGCCATTCATCGTCGCCGCCGCAACCATTATTCACCTTCTGTTCCTACACGAAACAGGATCAAACAACCCAGCCGGACTTAACTCCGACGCAGACAAAATCTCCTTCCACCCCTACTTCTCATATAAAGACCTTCTAGGCTTCGTTCTTATACTACTAGCTCTCACATCATTAGCCCTTTTCTCCCCTAACCTGTTAGGAGACCCAGACAATTTTACACCCGCCAACCCAATAGTTACCCCACCACATATTAAGCCAGAATGATACTTCTTATTTGCCTACGCCATTTTACGATCCATCCCCAACAAATTAGGAGGAGTCCTAGCACTATTATTCTCCATCCTAGTTCTCATAGTAGTTCCAATCCTACACACCTCAAAACAACGAGGACTAACATTCCGCCCGCTCACTCAATTCTTATTTTGAACCCTAGTAGCAGATATAGTAATTCTGACATGAATTGGAGGAATACCCGTAGAACACCCATACGTCATCATCGGCCAAATCGCATCAATTTTATACTTCACACTTTTCCTAGTCCTAATCCCATTGGCAGGCTGACTAGAAAATAAAGCATTAAAATGAGCTTGCCCTAGTAGCTTAGCCTAAAAGCATCGGTCTTGTAATCCGAAGATCGGAGGTTAAATTCCTCCCTAGCGCCCAGAAAAAGGAGATTTTAACTCCCACCCCTGGCTCCCAAAGCCAGAATTCTAAATTAAACTATCTTCTGGTAGCAGCATATATGGGTAATACACAATATGTATGACATTACGTAATGTATTAGTCCCGTATATGTATTATCACCATACATTTATTTTAACCCCAAAGCAAGTACTATCGTTCAAAACGTGCATAAAGTATTATTAAGACTCAACAATAATTTATTTTAACCTTAAAGATATAGATTTCTCTACTTGAACTTGGTACTCCTAATTTTACTCTGGAAGTCCAACTAAGATTTAATTAGAGAATATTAATGTAGTAAGAAACCACCAACAATACCATATAAGGCATATTACCCATGATAGAACCAGGGACACTAAACTAAGATAAGGTATTTTATGAACTATTCCTTGTATCTGGTTTCTCTTTCAGGAATTTTTTAATGTAACCCCCCTTTGTCTTACTCAAATTGCATATTGGTTAATGGCGTAATTACATACTCCTCGTTACTCCCCATGCCGAGCGTTCTTTCCATAATGCATTTGGTTCTTTTCAGGTTACCTTTCATTTTGCATATCAGAGTGCAGGCACAGATATTGAATTAAGGTTGAACATTTCCTTGCTTGAGTTAAAGTAGGTTAATTATTAAAAGACATAACTTAAGAATAACATATTATTAATTCAAGTGCATAACATATTCATTACTTCTTCAACTTACTCTTATATATATATGCCCCCCTTTTGGTTTCTGCGCGTCAAACCCCCCTACCCCCCTACGCTCATCAAATCCTGTTATCCTTGTCAAACCCCTAAACCAAGGGAGGCTCGAGAACGTGCGAACTAACAAGTTGAGATATGGGTTAGCCATCCGCATTACATATATATACATGCACATTGCATCAACGCATTGCACAAAACCCCCTCCAATATTAGCCTAAAAAACTCTATTAAAAATTTCAAAAATTCCTCAATGCAAAAAAATCTAATATTTTATAGC